GCGGATTAGTCCGAGTGGAGAGAAAAAAAAAAAGGATTGAACTGAAAATCTTTTCTGGAGATATCCATTTTCCTGGAGAGACAGATAAGATATCCCGACACAGTGGCATCTTGATACCCCCAGGAACAGGAAAAACAAATTCTAAGGAATCCAAAAAATTGAAAAATTGGATCTATGTCCAACGGATCACACCTACTAAGAAAAAGTATTTTGTTTTAGTTCGACCCGTAGTGACATATGAAATATCGGACGGTATAAATTTAGCAACACTCTTCCCCCCGGATCTGTTACAAGAAAGGGATAATATACAACTTCGAGTTGTCAATTATATTGTTTACAGAAATGGCAAACCAATTCGGGGAATTTCTGATACAAGTATTCAATTAGTTCGGACTTGTTTAATTTTGAATTGGGACCAAGACAAAAAAAGTTCTTCTATCGAAGAGGCTCATACTTCCTTTGTTGAAGTAAGTACAAATGGTCTGATTCGAGATTTCCTAAGAATTGACTTAGTGAAATTCCCTATTTCGTATCTCAGAAAAAGGAATGATCCCTCAGGCTCAGGATTGATCTCAGATTCAGATAATGTGTCAGATTACACCAATAGCAATCCCTTTTATTCCAAGACAAAAATTCAACAATCACTAAGCCAAAATCAAGGAACTATTCGCACGTTGTTAAATAAAAATAAGGAATGCCCATCTTTGATAATTTTGTCATCATCTAATTGTTTCCAAATGGGTCCATTCAACGCTGGAAAATATCACAATGTGATAAAAGAATCAATTAAAACAGATCCTATAATTCAAATTAGGAATTTGATTGGCCCTTTAGGAACAGTCCTTCAATTTTTGAATTTTTATTCATTTTACTATTTAATAACTCATAATCCTATTTTGGTAACTAAATATTTGCAACTTGAAAATTTAAAACAGACTTTTCAAGTAATTAACTATTATTTAATGGATGAAAATGGGAGAATTTTGAATCCCGATTCATGCAGTAACATCGTTTTGAATTCATTCAATTTGAATTGGTATTTTTGTCATCCTAATTATTATCATAATTATTTTGAAGAAAGATCTACAATAATTAGTCTTGGACAGTTTATTTGTGAAAATGTATGTATAGCCAAAAACGGACCCCATCTCAAGTCGGGTCAAGTTTTGATTGTTCAAGTTGACTCTGTAGTAATAAGATCCGCCAAGCCTTATTTGGCCACTCCAGGAGCAACTGTTCATGGTCATTATGGAGAAATCCTTTACGAAGGAGATACATTAGTTACATTTATATATGAAAAATCGAGATCCGGTGATATAACGCAGGGTCTTCCAAAAGTGGAACAAGTGTTAGAAGTGCGTTCAATTGATTCAATATCGATGAACCTAAAAAAAAGAATTGAGGGTTGGAACGAGCATATAAAAAAAATTCTTGGAATTCCTTGGGGATTCTTGATTGGGGCTGAGCTAACTATAGTGCAAAGTCGTATATCTTTGGTTAATAAGATCCAAAAGGTTTATCGATCCCAGGGGGTGCAAATCCATAATAGGCACATAGAAATTATTGTACGCCAAATAACATCAAAGGTGTTGGTTTCAGAGGATGGAATGTCTAATGTTTTTTTACCTGGAGAACTAATTGGATTGTTGCGAGCGGCGCGAACGGGGCGCGCTTTGGAAGAATCGATCTGTTACCGCGCCATCCTATTGGGAATAACAAGGGCATCTTTGAATACGCAAAGTTTCGTATCTGAAGCGAGTTTTCAAGAAACTGCTCGAGTTTTAGCCAAAGCTGCTCTCCGGGGCCGTATCGATTGGTTGAAAGGCCTAAAAGAGAACGTTGTTATAGGGGGGATGATACCCGTTGGTACCGGATTCAAAGGATTAGTGCATCGTTCAAGGCAACATAAGAACATTCCTTTGAAAACCAAAAAGAAGAATTTTTTCGAGGGGGAAATCAGAGATATTTTGTTCCACAACAGAGAATTATTTGATTCTTCTATTTCAAAGAAGTTTCATGATACATCAGAACAATCATTTAGAGGATTTAATGATTCCTAAAAGTGGATTCATACTTTTTTAATTTTAATTAAAAAAAAAACTCTTTATTTATGGTCATTTTATGTGGTAATCGAAATAAAGATAATAACGAATAGAGGGTAGGGGTTTGGATCGTGTATCGACATCGACACGGCCAATCTCCGGTAGAAGAAAATGTTCCATCGGAACAATTATTTAGTTCAGGGCAACCTCGTCGCTTTTTTTTTTTTCAAAAAAAAGCGGAAGTGGGGGGGAGAAATGACAAGAAGATATTGGAATATCAATTTGGAAGAGATGATGGAAGCGGGAGTTCATTTTGGTCATGGTACTAGGAAATGGAATCCTAGGATGGCACCTTATATTTCTGCCAAGCGTAAAGGTATTCATATTACAAATCTTACTAAAACTGCTCGTTTTTTATCAGAAGCTTGTGATTTAGTTTTTGATGCAGCAAGTAGGGG